TAACTATCTGATTTAGTTTATCAACCCGAATGATGAATAAAAAATGACGATATTTATTCAATTCATTCAACTTCTTTCCTATAAAAAAAGAAAGAAAAGAAAGGGAATAGAGAAAGGTTTATGTCTCAACGAATCGCACGTAGAGATATTGATAACACGCATAGAGTTAATGGTATTTCATAACTAATTGATTGAGCAGCAGCTCGTAGACCACCTAAAAAGGAATATTTATTATTTGATCCATATCCTGACATAAGAAGTCCAATGGGAGCAATACTTGAAATGGCGATCCATAAAAAAACACCGATATTGAGATCGGATAGAACAAGGTTAGAGCCAAAAGGAATTATTAAATAACTTAGTAGAATTGATATGACTGCTATGGATGGTCCGATACTGAATAAACGAGTATCTCCTCTAGATGGAAGAAGATTCTCTTTGAAAAGTAGTTTTGTGCCATCTGCTAGAGCTTGAAGAATTCCCAAAGGACCGGCATATTCAGGTCCAATACGTTGTTGTATCCCTGCGGATATTTCTCTTTCTAACCACACAATTGCTAGTACACCTATTGTGATTCCCAATACAGGAGTAAAAATAGGTACAAGCATCCATATGATCCCATAAACCTCTTTTAAGTATTCCAATCGGGAAAAAGAATTGATATCTTGTACTTCTGGTGTATCAATTATCATTTCAACGATCAACTTCTCCCATAATTATATCTATGCTACCTAGTATCGTCATAATGTCAGCCAATTTCATTCTTTTAACTAACTGAGGAAGAATTTGCAAATTGATAAAACCCGGCGGTCGAATTTTCCATCTCCAAGGAAAAACATTCTGATCCCCTATCAGAAAAATTCCCAACTCTCCCTTTGGGGCTTCGACTCTCACATAAAGTTCTTGTTTCGACAATTCAAAAGTGGGAGAAGGCTTTTTACTAATAAATCGATATTCAAAATCATTCAATTCGGGATCCCTCGCTCTATCAAAGCATCGGATTTCTAAATTCTCATACGGCCCTCCCGGAATTCCTTCCAGAGCCTGTTGAATAATTTTTATAGATGCCACCATTTCACCAATTCGTACTAAATAACGAGATAATGAATCTCCTTCTTTTTGCCATTGGACTTCCCAATCAAATTCGTCATAACACTCATAATGATCAACTTTACGAAGATCCCATTGTATTCCGGAAGCTCGTAGCATTGGTCCTGACAAACCCCAATTTATTGCTTCTTCTACACCAATAATGCCTACTCCCTCAACTCGTTCTAAAAAAATAGGATTACGCGTAATAAGTTTTTGATATTCAGCAACCCCTGTTAAAAAATAATCGCAGAAATCCAAACATTTATCTATCCATCCATGCGGTAGATCAGCAGCTACTCCTCCTATACGAAAATAATTATGCATCATTCTCATACCGGTGGCAGCTTCGAATAGATCATAGACTAACTCTCTTTCTCTGAAAATATAGAAGAAAGGAGTCTGTGCACCAATATCTGCCATAAAAGGGCCAAGCCATAATAAATGAGAAGCTATACGACTCAACTCCAACATAATCACTCTAATATAGCTGGCTCTTTTAGGTACTTGAATATTTCCCAACTGCTCTGGTGCATTTACGGTTATTGCTTCTGTGAACATAGTAGCTAAATAATCCCAACGTGTTACATAAGGCAAATATTGTATAATTGTTCGGTTTTCTGCAATTTTTTCCATCCCTCTGTGCAAATAACCTAGTATTGGTTCACAGTCAATAACATCTTCACCATCTAAAGTAACGATGAGTCGAAGAACACCGTGCATTGATGGGTGATGAGGACCCATATTGACTATCATGAGGTCTTCTCTTGTAGCTGGTACATTCATAGGTTTTCCCCTGATTCATTCTTCCATGAATTGCTGAAAACGAAAAGAAGTTCATCAAAATTCAAGATCTACTAAATCAAATAATTCAAAAGGACTCTTCAAATTAACGAATTTTTGTCTCCCGAATACCCAACTGACCAATTAATTCTTTATAACGTACTCTATTTTTCTTTGCCAAATAAGACAGCAACCGTTGACGTTTTCCCAGAATTTTCCGTAGACCTCTCTGAGATAAATAGTCTTTTCTGTGCAATTCCAAATGTGAAGTAAGTCTTCGGATCTTATTGGTGAAACTGAATACTTGAAATTCAACAGATCCCCTATTTGCTTCTTTTTGAGAAATAACTGAGATGAATAAGTTTTTTACCATAAAACGAAATCTTCTCTTCCCTCCCTTTTTTTCTTTTTTAAAAATTTGAATTTTACCCATCAGTAATATAATAATATTATAATTATAATAATAATATTATTATGCCGGTCATTTTAATCTAGTATACGCAATAATCTTTATTTCGTTATGGATACCTCGTTTATGAAATAAAATTAATCAATATCAATAAAAAATCTAATTGATATGTATTAGTATCATGCATCAGAATGTAATGTAAGACATCGCATGTGTGCATTTGTTTACTTTCATATACTAGATCTAGTAAGGATATATAAAAAATGTGACATCAACGAATTTTCAATCGTGGATACATATGTATCCTTATCATACTAAAACAACTACCATTATTGGTATCAAACCAATAGCGATTCATACAAGCTAAATCTTCTAATCGATAATTGGGCCAGAGAAAGAACTTTAATTTTTTTAATTTAATTAATTGATTTTTATCTCTATCAAGATGTTTGTTTTCATCCAAAAATTTATTACAGCTGTTCCCATTGCAAAATACTGGATTTCTAGCCACACCACTCCTATTCCTCAAATTGAAACAAATTAGAATTCTAAATTTTCTACGACGTCTAGGCGATAAAATATTTTCAGGAACAAGCAAATCATAATGATTTTTGTCTTTATTTCCAATCATCTTTTGACATCTTGCACTGAATTTATCACAATTCTTATTATCAACATATCTTTCTTCTTGGTATCTTTGATTAGTTTGGTACTTACTCTTATGAACCAATGAAATACCTATAGTTTGATACATAATAAATTGTCCATCATTTTTTACAGACAGACGAATTGGTTCGATAATAAATATACCTCTTTTCATTTTCATCAATTCTGTAAGAGTTAAATCTTTATGAACCGGTATTAGATCCAGACTCATTTCTCCCCTTTGAATAGCAGATATACAAATTTCTCTTGGATTTATCAGTCTAAGCAGGAGACAATATACCTTGATATTATTGATCATTTTTTGATTTAAAGAATCATCCCATCTCAATTGAAAAAGCAAATATCTTTTTAGGAATAAATCGAGTTCTGCTTCCGTGTGATTCTTGAATTGCTTTTTCTTTGTACGTTTTTGCATGTCTGAGTCTGATCCTGCATAATCTTCTTCAATATCTTTTTCGTGGTTTGAGAGGACTGATTCAAGATTTCCTTGGTTTTGTACATCTGATCCAAGATCTACTTGTCCTGCGGATTCTTTTTCTTCTTGATTTCGATTCTCTAATTTTAAAAGTTTTTTTTCATTGGATGATATAAAAAGATTCCCTTTTTGCTTTCTATTGCTATTTCTATTTTTACTATAATTTTTATTTCCATTAAAATTTAAAAGAAGTAATTTGATTGGTATAACCCAGGGTTTCATTTTATATGTATTATAAAGTAGCACAAATTCTGGGAAGAACCAAGGTTCCAGATTCGATATGGAACGATTTAGTATTTCTTCATTCATCCCCATCCAATCAAAAAGGTTTTTTTGATTGGATGGTTTGATTTCTTGATCTTGTGTGAGATAAAAAAGACCTTTCTTATCAATTATTTGATAATTATTCGACCCGGTCTTGGTATTTTTATTACTGTTGATACTGGTATTGATCCAGACCTCAATATCGACCTTCTTTCTAAAGCAAAAATGGAGAATTTTCCAATCAAAATATTTTCTATCCGGGTTTTTCTTTATATACTCTATATACATAATATCATCTTCGCCTAGGTAATTATTGATAGGGATACCTTCCAGCATATCAAAAAATTTGCGTTTATGTGTGTTGTAATTATAAGAAATATCTTGGTTATTATTTACTTGTAATGGTGATCCATAAATATATGAGTCATTCTTATCTTCATAATTAATATATTTATATGATAAAAGGTCATATCTATAGTGTTTTTTAAAATTTTCTTTTTGATTCGTTAATGAGTCTGCTTCATAATCATTTTGTTTGTTGTAATGAATTAATTGATCTTTTTGAGATAAATCCCATTTGCTTAAATCTTTATTTTGATTTTGAGCCACACAATGTTGATTTACTCTATTTCGCCACTTTTGTGGTACTAATCTAGACCATATAATCGGAGATAAATATTTATATTGATAATGACCTCTTAACCAGTTCTTCCATTGATTCATTCCAGAATTACGAAGTTTCTTATGTCTTAATTCGTAATGAAATATTTCGTGTGCTCCAAAACCAAAATAATCTTTTCTTTCGTTCTTAAGAAAAAGAGATGTTCCGTTATATTGAAGGACAGATCTTAACTTATACAAGTTAATAACTTGGGTTTGTGATAATTTGTAAAATACATATGCTTGTGACAAGGAGGATAAGTCACAAAAAATCTGTGAACTCTTATTACTAATACTAGAAACTGACCTTTTTATAATCGAAATAAAGTGAATTTTCTTTTGATTTGGTTTACCAATTCTTTTTTGATTTCTTTCATTATTGTAAACGTATTTATCAATAATTTTTTTTGTTGATTCAATAAAAAATTGTGCATTGGTTCTGGGAATATTAATGAGACATAGAAGAATATCTATGTATATCCTTTCAATGAAAAATTTTATAAAATAATGTAATTTGCGAATTAATCGAGAATTCCTTCTTTTTAATATTTGCCAAATGCTTTTTTGTGATTCTAATCTTTTAGCATTATAACTAGCTTTGTTAGGGCTAATATTTATCTCTGGAGTTAGAAAGAGTTTTTTCTTGTCTTTTAT